AAAAAAAAAAAAAATCAATCTGATTATTTTATTCTAAAGATTATTTTATTCTAAAACAAAATAGAAAATAATGCAGATAAATGGAAGGGTGAAAGAAAGAAAAAAAAAGAAAAAAAAATATCAATGATATATGATTCCAATATGTAAGGTCTATGATTCATTTTATAAAAGCCAATGAATGTAATAAAGCATCAATAGAGATTGATCTATAATTAAATGAATCTATTCATAGAACAAAAAATCAAGAGCCTAGAGCCAATAAAGACTGAGAAAATTGACTCAATAACAAATTTCATTCAATTTGATTTTATTCAGGACTCCGTTGTAAAAGTAGGACCTAACCATTAATTGGGAAGTGATGGGGACGACGGAACCAATAAATCAGTACTGATTTATTGGGCAGGATGGCGAAAGAAAAGAAAGGAACCAGTAGACAATTCATTTCTATTTAGTCTTTATTCTAAAAGCTAATGGATTACTTCCACAAATGAAATAATTATAATTATTGAAATAGTAAAATAATTATTGAAATAGTAAATATTCGCCCGCGAAGGTTTTTATGTTATTAAATTTAACAATTTTAAACAAAACAATCTGATAACATATTGACTATATAAAATATATAAACAGAATGAAAACCAGAAATCGAATACATAGTCATATAAAATTCGATAGAATAGAAAATAGAATAGAAAATAGAATAATACAAAAATATACAAATTTCTAATAATACAAATTTATAATAACAGGAGAAATCCCACCCAATACCATGCTTTAGTATAGTATATTATTACATGTATATTTTTTTAATCATTTCATTCGCGAGGAGCTGGATGAGAAGAAACTCTCATGTCCGGTTCTGTAGTAGGGATGGAATTGATAAACGACCATCTACTATAACCCCAAAAGAACCAGATTCCGTAAGCAACATAGAGGAAGAATGAAAGGAATGTCTTATCGGGGTAATTGTATTTCTTTCGGTAGATATGCTCTTCAGGCACTTGAACCCGCTTGGATTACATCTAGACAAATAGAAGCGGGACGACGAGCAATGACAAGAAATGCGCGCCGCGGGGGAAAAATATGGGTACGTATATTTCCTGACAAACCTGTTACTGCAAGACCTACGGAAACACGTATGGGATCGGGGAAAGGATCCCCCGAATATTGGGTAGCTGTCGTTAAACCTGGCAGAATACTTTATGAAATGGGCGGAGTAACAGAAAATATAGCTAGAAAGGCTATTTCAATAGCAGCGTCAAAAATGCCTATACAAACTCAATTCATTATTTCGAGATAGGAATAGAAAAACCAAAGGAAAAAGTCCTTTAGGATTAAAAAAACAAAAATCGAACATTTTTTTTTTGAACAAAAATATTTCTTTTTTTTGCCCTTTGCATTGAAATAACAGATTCAAAAAATGATATGATCCAATCTCAGACCCATTTGAGTGTAGCAGATAACAGTGGAGCCCGAAAATTAATATGTATTCGAATCATGGGGACTAGTAATCGGCGATATGCACATATCGGTGACATTATTGTTGCTGTAATCAAAGAAGCCGTACCAAATTCACCTCTAGAAAGATCCGAAGTAATCAGAGCTGTAATTGTACGTACTTGTAAAGAACTCAAACGTGACAACGGCATAATAATAAGATATGATGACAATGCTGCAGTTGTCATTGATCAAGACGGAAACCCAAAAGGAACTAGAATTTTTGGTGCAATCGCCCGGGAATTGAGACAGTTAAATTTCACTAAAATAGTTTCATTAGCACCTGAAGTATTGTAAGATAAAACATTGTAAGATATAAGATGAGACCCCGATATAGTTATAGTATTTGAATGGAATTAATTAAAGTAAAATTAATTAAAGTAAATTAGAATAAATTAGAAAATTAATTAAAAAAAATTAATTAAAAATGAAAGAAATTAGTAGATTGGAGTTCATGCATATACCTCTAAAATAATAAAAAAAAATGAATTCATATGATAAAAAGAAAACAAACAAAAAAAAAGAAAAATATGTTGATTATATCAAAATTATGAGGCACCAATAAATTTAGTTTATCATGGGCAGAGACACTATTGCTGACATAATAACCTCTATACGAAATGCGGACACGGATAGAAAAGGAACTGTCCGACTAGCATTTACTAACATCACCGAAAAAATTATTAAAATACTTTTGCAAGAAGGTTTTATTGAAAATGTGAGGAAACATCAGGAAGGTAAGAAATTTTTTGTTGTTTTAACTCTACGACATAGAAGAAATAGGAAAGGATCATATGGAACTAATCTAAATTTAAAACGAATAAGTCGGCCTGGTCTACGAATCTATTCTAACTATCAAAAAATTCCTAGAATTCTAGGCGGGATGGGGATTGTAATTCTTTCTACCCCTCGGGGTATAATGACAGACCGAGAGGCTCGACTAGAAAAAATCGGTGGAGAAATCTTGTGTTATATATGGTAATCTTTCCTCTCGGATATCCAAATTTTATCCGGACTTCCTGTTTGTGAAAAAAAAAAAAAAAATAGAAAGAAGAAAGAAAAGGGTTCTAATATTATTTTTATTATTTTTCCTGCATTATATTAATTGATACTTGATACTTCACGAGGTTTTAGCTGGAATGAAAGAATAAAAATAGAGTCAAGTCAAGAGGGTTTAATTGTTGAATCACTTACTAATGGTATCTCTCAAGTTTGTTTCGATAATGAAGATCGGATTTTTGGTTCTGTTTCAGAAAAAATCCGACATAGTTTTGTTTTATCCGTAGACTACTAAGGCATAGAGTAAAAATAAAAATGGAAGTAAGCCGATATGATTCGACCAGAGAACGTCTAATCTATAGACTACACAACAAAAATTCGAATGATTGGGTAGTTTTTTTTTTCAACTTCCTTATTCCTTTCATTTTCATAAAGATATAATTCCAGATTGGAAAATTTAACGAAACTTATTTTCTTCAAAAACACATGTATATTCAAAATTAAGGAATGACAAATATGAAAATAAAGGCCTCCGCTCGTCAAATTTGTGAAAAATGCCGACTAATACGCAGACGGGGACGAATTAGAGTAATTTGTTCCAATCCGAGACATAAGCAAAGACAAGGCTAGTCCTTCGAAACCGGGACTCTTTATCTTCTTTATCTTTAAGGCATCCGATATATAAATAAAAAAAAAAGATTTATTTTGACATGACATGGATATATCCATAGACACCTGGCTTCTATTTATAAGATGATAACATAAAATATGGCAAAACCTTTACCTAGAATTGGTTCGCGCAGGAATGGCCGTATTAGTTCACGTAAGAATGCGCGTAAAATACCAAAAGGAGTTATTCATGTTCAAGCAAGTTTCAACAATACTATTGTGACGGTTACAGACGTACGGGGGCAGGTGATCTCATGGTCTTCTGCCGGAATGTGCGGGTTCAGGGGCACAAGAAGAGGGACACCATTTGCTGCTCAAACCGCAGCTGGAAATGCTATTCGGACAGTAGTGGATCAAGGTATGCAACGAGCTGAAGTAATGATAAAAGGCCCCGGTCTCGGACGAGATGCGGCATTAAGAGCTATTCGTAGAAGTGGTATATTATTAAGTTTCGTCCGGGATGTAACTCCTATGCCACATAATGGCTGCAGGCCCCCTAAAAAACGACGTGTGTAAAAATCTAAACATTGTAAACATTGTAAAAATATAAACATTGAAGAGATTTCAAGAGAAATAAATAATTCAATGATTTGATCAAAAATAACAAACATTCTTATGATTCGAGAGAAAGTAACAATATCTACTCGGACACTACAGTGGAAGTGTGTTGAATCAAGAGCCGACAGTAAACGTCTTTTTTATGGACGCTTTATTATGTCTCCGCTTATGAAGGGTCAAGCGGACACAATAGGCATTGCGATGCGAAGGGGTTTGCTTGGAGAACTAGAAGGAACGTGTATCACACGCGCAAAATCTGAGAAAATACCACACGAATTTTCTACCCTAGCAGGGATTCAAGAATCAGTACATGAAATTTTAATGAATTTGAAAGAAATTGTATTGAGAAGCAATTTGTATGGAACTTGTGACGCGTCTATTTGTGTCAAAGGCCCTGGATATGTAACTGCTCAAGATATCATCTTACCACCTTCGGTGCAAATCGTTGATAATACACAGCATATAGCTATTCTAACGGAACCAATTGACTTGTGTATTGGCTTACAAATCGAAAGGACTCGTGGCTACTGTATAAAATCGCCAAATAACTTTCAAAATGGAAGTTATCCAATCGATGCTGTATTCATACCCGTTCGAAATGTGAATCATAGTGTTCATTCTTATGGAAATGGGAATGAAAAGCAAGAGATACTTTTTCTAGAAATATGGACAAATGGGAGTTTAACTCCTAAAGAAGCACTTCATGAAGCCTCTCGGCATTTGATTGATTTATTTATTCCTTTTTTACAGGCAGAAGAAGAAAACTTACATTTAGAAAAAAGCCAACATAAGGGTACTTTACCCCTTTTTACTTTTCATAATAAATTGGCTAAACTAAAGAAAAATCAACAAGAAATAGCATTGAAATATATTTTTATTGACCAATCAGAATTGACTCCTAAGATTTATAATTGTCTCAAAAAGTCCAATATACATACATTATCGGACCTTTTAAATAAGAGTCAAGAAGACCTTATGAAAATTAAGGATCTTTGCATAGAAGATGTCAAAGAGATATTGAGAATTCTAGAAATAGAAAAGCATTTCGCAATTGATTTTGCAAAGAATCAAATTTAAATCCATTGGATTTATGGTTATTATCATTTTTTTTTCTAATTTCTAAATAATTCTAAATAATCTAAATAAAGAAAATGAATTTTAAATCTTTAAGACAATCTATAATATATTCGCAAAAAAATAGATAAAAAATGGAATTGAATAGATGTTATCTAGGGAAAATTCAATTTGAAGCGACTATCCCCTAGATAATACCAGGG